ATTCAGAAAATACTGGACCTCCGCCTATACAAGTAAATTGTTGATAAAACTCCAAAATGGCATTTTCCCTTGACCCAATTTTTTTTTTTTCCTTATCGCTCAGGAAAGACAAGAAAATCTCGGGGTAGCACACATTCTCTAGAATTTCTCTTAGATTCAAACCCATAGCTGATGATAGAACTAAAATAGATATTTTCTGTTTCCTACTCACACGAGCCCATATCCTTGCTTTTTTATCAATCTCTAATTCTATTCTTCCCCCCCAATCTGATATTATAGTGCCGGTATAGACCGAAATTCCGTTATGGTTCAATTCGGACCGGTAATAGATACCAGGGCTTTGCAATATTTGATTGATCACAATTCTGTAAATTCCATTTACTATAGAAGTTCCCAGGGAATTCATTAGAGGAATGTTTCCAATAAAAATTGTTTGTTCTTGCATATCCCTACTGTTCTTCCAAATTAATCCCCCCGATACATATAATTCAGAAGAATATGTGAGTGATTCATATATAGCATCTCTTTCTTTTATCGATGGTTCTACTAATTGATATGTTTCCACAAATAATTGAAATTCAATTTCTTGATCTCTATCTTCAATTTTTGGAAACTTATAAAGTTCTTCTGCTAAGCCCTGATCAATGAACCTACAAAATCCTTCAAATTGTATCTGATTAAATCCAGGTATTGTAGACATTCCCCCATTTCCATCCCCAAGCATTTTTAATTTCCCATTTATTGAAAAAAAAAATCCCATTATTGGATCGTTTTTCATCCAATTATATGGATCGATCAGCACTGATGGAATTGCTATTCGGTTTACAGAATCACATAAAATTTTATCTAACTCCATATATGAATATGGAATGTCTGAAATACGTATGAACGGAGGAATAAAGTAAAGCGAATTTGGATTTTCTACTCAAATTGGAATTTGCAACAGATACAACTGGAAAAGAATTGAGAAATTCCACTTAACTTAGACTTATGGAATTTTCTATTTTATATAGAATAACAAAAAGTGATTCAATTTCTACTATTATTTATGATATTACATATTCCAATACAATTAGATACCAGTGAAATACATAATTCGGGATTTGATCTCTTCGATGAGATAAAAATCCAATAGTTAGAAACAATATAAAATTGTTTTTTTAACACTTAGCTTTTTTCCTTTTTTTTTTCAGAGATATTTTTTTTTTATTTTAATAGAGTTTGTTGAAGCGCAGAAGAAGGCTTTATTAAGCATACGCGGATAGAACTAGAGCTATCTATCTATATATATATGTCTTTCCTTGTATTGCGGGTCTATTCTGTACAGCGCATGGCGTGTTCTAGCATTTCTATAGGAATCATAAACAGATAAGATATCTGATTAGAGGTATACGTGTAATAATTTAGGTTCTGGGGTTTACATATACTCATAATTGTTGTTATAATTGAAATGGAGAAGGCTTTTTTTTTTTTATTTTTTTTATTGAATTATTGAAAAGAATCAATACTGGATAGTTAGATATCCATTTTGATTTTCTTATATCATTCGGGAAATACAATTTTAGATTCAAATTCGAGAATCGTTCATGAATTTTCAGTCAATAGTTAACGGTTCCAATTTGTCCTGAATTTTGGCTTTTGTCACTGAAAATTCACATTTAGTTTTTCCTTTCAATAGAAAGGAGAAAGAATTCAGATAGTGCGTGTTTTGACATACTATAGAAAATTAATCAAAGAGATGGATCCAATCCAAAAAAGGAAGGATTTCTTTTAGGAAAGGGATTCAGATTAAGAAAAATGGGATTCAAGATACAAGTGCAAAAAAAGAAGTTTAGTAAGAAAAAAAGAAGGGGGGGGCTATTTTCTTCTATTTTGGATTTCTATTTTCTATTGCCTTGGCGACATGGCCGAGTGGTAAGGCGGGGGACTGCAAATCCTTTTTCCCCAGTTCAAATCCGGGTGTCGCCTGATCAACAAAAGAGGGGAAATACCTTATTCCGGTTTGCTGATAGATTGTCTCCAATAGAAACAGCGGAGGAAAAAGACTCGTGATATTTCCAAGAGCGCCGCTACTTATTTTGATTTTGTTTGCCCTTAATCTTTCCCAATTCTACTAGCACTCATATAAGAACTTCTTATAATTAATTGGTTCTAATTAATTGAATTAATTGAATTAGATTTTTTGGATTGTTTTATCAATGGTATTGGACAAAATCTTTTTTTTTTTACTCTGCACCAGCGATAATAATATTATTATTAGTGACTATTATTATTAATCGTCACTATTATTAGTGAAAAATAATGGAAAAAAGCGAACAATACTAGCAAAATTCCTTCATATTCATAGAGATAGGGGACATAATTCACATGGATATAGTAAGTCTCGCTTGGGCTGCTTTGATGGTAGTCTTTACATTTTCCCTTTCACTCGTAGTATGGGGAAGAAGTGGACTCTAGGGATACTACTAATTGAGTTGAGAAATGCAACTCTATCAATTCTTTTATAGATCGTTCCGCAAAGACTTTTTAATTTAACTATTTTAAATTGAACAATTTATAGTGAAATATTGAAATTGAATTCAATAATTGAATTCAATTTCAAAATTCTATTCGATTCGAGTGGAGTAATTTATTCTATGAATAATATTTGAATAATACCCTTTTAATCATAATCAAATAAATATTTTAATGATTCCAGTGTTCATAGTTCAAAAGTAAAAAGAATACAAATGATTGGAAAGTTATTCCAACCGAATTCTTCCTAAATTCTTTATTATGATAAACCGGCTCTTATCAGAGTTATATATGGATAATAAGGAACAGCGGGACCTTTTTTACTTTTTATTTGTTTGCCTTTTTCTGGTTCAAAGACAAAAGAAAGTAGTTCTTTTTTTAGTTATTTAAAAGTTATCAAGTTAAGTATTAAGTGATTTTCTACGGGAAATAAAATAGACATAGTGATTCTCTAAGGGGATACTCCGCATACTAAGATATTTTCTTGGAGAAGTCACATATTGCGTACTTAGTACTTAGTTTAGTATTTTTTTTATTATTTTCGTTTTATAAATTTATAAATTCGATTTATGCTATACTTTATTGACTTGACTCATTTCATATTATGATTCAAAGATTTCAAATTGGCGAGGTTTACTAATCCTTTTCTTTTCGTCGAAATCTGAAAAAAAAAACTCCTTTCCTTGGATGATTTGTCAACTGTTCAATCAATGGAATGCTAAAAAAAGATTTCTTGATTTTCTTTTATTAATACATACCCCGACTATTCTTTTTTTTTTTCTTTTCATTGATTTGATTATTTCAATGGATTCCGGGATTCCTATTGACAATAATCAGAAATCCAGGAATTAGAATCATAAGAGGAAGAGGCGCCTTTCAACTATTCCAGATTAATTGGAACCAACACAAATCAAACATATGAAAAAAAGAAATCCAATTTGAACCTTCTCTACATTCCATATAGATAATTAATATCTATTGTCTAGATATCTATCTATATATCAAGATGAAGATGACATTCTAGATTGATCCATATTAAGCCCAGTACCACTTTAATATACTAGTATACCAAAATAACAAAAATAGAAAAATAGATAGTATGGTAGTAAATATATTACTTTCTACCATACTATCGGGTCTCATAGAATCCTGCTGATTCTAGTTCACTCATTTAAGCTAAAACACAAAATTGGAATTATTTTCATTTTATTTCGTTAATTCTTGATATTGATAAGAACTAAGAAGTCAAGTTTCATTCAAATTAATCACTTTGACTAACAGTTTTTACATATATTATAAGTAAAAAAGCAGTAGGAACTAGAATGAACAGTGCAGTAGCAATAAATGCGAGAATATTTACTTCCATAATGTCATCGTTTCGTTTTTCTTTACTTCACAATAATTCGGGATTTAATCCCATAAGAGATGAGAAATCTTTGGCCTCTAAATTCAATGGGATGAATTCCATCTCGATGATATCAAATCAGATCAATATCATGAATAACAATATCTGAACTCTCAAATCGATTTATCGTCGAGAATTGAATAGTATAACATAGAAAGATCATTTATTCATACCAAATCCAAAAATGTATTCCTGACCCAATCGAAAATTTTCTTACTTTGTTACTTTATTTATCATTCTTTTCCAGTCTTTCTTTTCTATCTTTTCTATAAAACTATCTCCTTCCTTATACAATCATCTGACTAAGTATCATCTAATCGTCTTTAAACTTACATAAGTTACAAACAAAAAAAAGTGCGATAAAGATAAGTCCTAGTACAGTATAAAAAAAAAATCGAATATTCTACCAAATTCACTTTTTTAGAGTTTGTTTTTTCTTCGGCATAAATCCTTAAAAAAGATTATCGATTCCCTCTCTCTATAAGAGAGGCAGGGTCCTTATTTGATTTTTCTTTTATTAATATACTCTTTACTTGATTGAATTAGGAATAGGATCCATATAATATATCAAAACTTCATTGAATGAGATAGATTGTTTCAAATAATTGAGGTTACACAAAATCAGAGCCAAAAAAGAAAAAGAAGAGACTTTTCCGATTAAAAGGATTTTATCAACAGAATTTAAGTCATTTTGTACCGTACAAATAAGAATTCCATTTGTGTATGTGCTACCGGGAAAGATAGGGTACTCGATTCGATTTCATTATACGGATCGGGGGGAATCGAAAAGGCAAAATTCAGTGAGGTAGCTCTTGGAATCCTGAATATGATGCTCCCAATAATTGTACTAATCCACATGTGTCTTTATCCATCTCTATCGATACTAGTTGAAGAAATGAAAATGACCCTATTTGTATTTGCTTTGATGAAAAACGAAAATAAATATTATAAAATAATATTAATATTATAAAATAATATTAATATTAAGGATCCACTTTGGGAATGAAATTCTGCTATTTGTACCCCTTAATTACAGAAAATGAAGAGATGAATTGATGTATTTTTTTTATTGGATTATTGGTTATTTATCGGGACTGACGGGGCTCGAACCCGCAGCTTCCGCCTTGACAGGGCGGTGCTCTGACCAATTGAACTACAATCCCAGGGAAACGAAATACAGCATACATATTCTTCTGATTTCATTCAAACACTTTCTGTTTAGATTTTAAATTGGAATCGCCTCGTTGTAACAGAGTGCGAGTGGTAGGTAATATTGATATCCACACGCATATATATTTTATATTTTATATATATTTTAGTGATACTGGCACGAATTACTAGTTATCTTTTCGTTATTTCAAATAAAAATCGCAAAATCAATTGATAATCAACCTTTCAATAAAAAAAAAAAAAAAGACTGTTTTTTCTTTCTACTTTTTTTCTTTCTATTACTTTTTTTCTTAGACTTTCTACTTACAAATCCTGATATGAATCTAGATCGTCAGAAAGATCATAATTTATGGTAAAAAAAGAAAGCAAATCAAATAAATAACAAGGAGAGCCGAAATTTTTACTTCTTTTTTTTTATCAGACATTTTGAAAGAACAAAGGGGTTATATCATTTCATGGTGGATCAGTGAATTATTGGGCCGAGCTGGATTTGAACCAGCGTAGGCATATGCCAACGAATTTACAGTCCGTCCCCATTAACCGCTCGGGCATCGACCCAGGAAGAAAAAATTCCAGACTTCGAAAGAATCCCCCATCAACTTCCTTTCGTAATACCCTACCCCCAGGGGAAGTCGAATCCCCGCTGCCTCCTTGAAAGAGAGATGTCCTGAACCACTAGACGATGGGGGCACATTTGCCCGATCGTCAGCATATTATACTCATAGTATGAACAGTTTTTTGAAATTGTCAATAGAATAAATTTGATTCGGTTTTTCTATATTATTATATTCTAATAATATAGAAAAAAATAGAGAAAAAAATCGAATAATATAGAAAAAAAATAGAAAAAATTAGATAGAATCTATTTACTTTACATAGATTTGATGTACAATCTATTTCTATAGATATAGATTATCTGCATGCTGGTTCATTTCGGAATTGAATCAAACGGGCCCTTTTAACTCAGTGGTAGAGTAACGCCATGGTAAGGCGTAAGTCATCGGTTCAAATCCGATAAGGGGCTTTGTCCTTTATTTTTTTCATAAAACTCCCCCGGGAGTATTTCTATTTGAAGGGGGATTCCATTTGACGGGGGAATAGAGATATTGTTATTATTTGTAATAAAATTTGTAGTAAGAATGTAATAAATAAGATAAGAAACTCTATAATTCTAATAAATAGAATTCTTCTAAATTCAAAATGAAATTAGAAGGTTAACATTATAATGATTTATACTCGAATTTAGAGTATACTAATATAGTAATTATAGTTATATAGTAATTATAGTTATAAAATTGAACATTTTTTTATTATATTAAAATGAATAATGATGAATAATGATACGTTGGCTCTTAAATCGTCAAACTTTCCTATTTTATAAGAGTTCAATCAAATCAAGTGTAAAGATTAGATTAGAAATCAACAAAAGAAAAAGTAAGTGGACCTAACCCATTGAATCATGACTATATCCACTATTCTGATAGTCAAATTCGATATAGATGAAATTGGAACAATAGATCCGCTTTTTTCTTTCATTTTCCTATTTCTTTGGACTCCAAAAAAAAATCTGTCGATATTTCTGATTCAATCTTTTTGTTCCTAGTTATTCTATAGGACTCAATTACTATTTCCTTCCTCCATTCCACAGAAAAGTTTATTCGAAGTCACAACATAAAACATATAAGGGAATTCAAAAAATCTTTCTTAAATATCTTTCTTTGATTCCAGAACACAATTTATATTGATATTTATATCTATATAATATATAAGATTAATAGAGATTAATAGGTGCGATAAAAAGACTTTCGTTTCATTTCAAATTTCCTATTATTTATTTAATATTGTATTGAATTTAATTTAATATTGTATTGAATTTAATAATAGAAAAATGCATTCTCCTTTTTCTTTTCTGACAGATAACAGATATAAAATAAAGTAAAAAGAAAAAAGGTTCGAAGTGTCTTTCGCGCTTTGACCTGTGAAAGGGCGTATTCCGGGGTTTTTTCTTCATCTGAAGAAAAAAGAAATAGAAGAAAGACGACATTAAAATGAAAGAATACTAAAATGAAAGAATAAAGTATAAAATAAGAAAAGTATATGATATGGTAGTAGTTTAATGCACATAAAAATTAGAAGAGTACATAAAAATATTTCTTTTTATAAATCTCAATATCACAAACAAGATCCAAGAATAAGATTTGTTTGATAGAATGAGATCTGAGGATCAACTGGCAACGAAAGAGGGGATAACTTGTTCCTTGAATGATTCTTTCAAAAAATTCATCTATTGGATTGATGAGTCGTCATCAAAAAACTCACAGTTCATATGGTTATTAAGATTAAGAAGGAATAACCAAATTGAGTTCATGAATTTACCTAAATCAGGTTATGGACCGATAAAAAAATTTTGA